TTATTCTAAGGAGACTACTTAATCCGTATTTATTATAATTTGCTAATCTTATTATAATTTATAATTCATTATAATAAGATTAGCAAATTTATAACTATAACTATAATTTAGACTCTAATTTATTAGTATGTTATAATTTATATAATGATATAAAATTATACGTATATTACATTATACAATTTGTTACTTTTTTATTTTTATTAAAAATATCCACAATAACTTTATTCGTACTTAAAACAGGAATATTACCGCCGGAGTTTTTTGATTTATGAAAAAACCAAAGCCCCTTATCGGATTTGAACCGATGACTTACGCCTTACCATGGCGTTACTCTACCACTGAGTTAAAAGGGCTTGTTTGATTCAATTACTGAATAAAGTCACGAATTACCGGCCACTATGAGTTTAGTATATAGACTTATTATAATCTATGTACATAGATTATAATAAGTCTATATCTTATACGTATAGCGGTTCGTTCAGAAATTAAAAATTTTACTTGTGCGGTAAATAAAATTCTAGGGAAGGATATACTAGTGAATATAGGTAAAATAAAACGGTTTATTGATATTGGATTTGATAAATAGCAATACAATGAATTTTTTCCGATCCTAATTGACATCATAACGAAATTTATTTAATTGCTACACGTACCTACTAATTTAACAGAGATCCAACATATTTCATTGAATGATTGATAAAGAAATTTGGCGCAGCCTCTGAACTAAATTATGAACTAATTTATTGGCGGAAAAAATGCTATAGAATCGTGAAAGATAGAAAGATCCTCCGTATCGAGTCATACCATACCATCCCATTCCATTATATTGACAATTTCCATTATATTGACAATTTATAAAAATTATGCATACTATCTGCATAGTATCAGGGCGGCCGTTCAAGTATGGTATGCCCCCATCGTCTAGTGGTCCAGGACATCTCTCTTTCAAGGAGGCAGCGGGGATTCGACTTCCCCTGGGGGTAGGGTACTACGAAAGGAAGTTGATCATGGATTATCAATAAGCCTGGAATTTCTTTTTCCTGGGTCGATGCCCGAGCGGTTAATGGGGACGGACTGTAAATTCGTTGGCAATATGTCTACGCTGGTTCAAATCCAGCTCGGCCCAAAAATTCGCCGATCTACCACGAAATGGTATCATATAACCCATTTTGTGCTCTTCAGAAATGCCCGATCCCCCCCTCCCCAATACGGAAGAGAAATTTGCTTCTCTGCTATATCTATAGCACTCTTTATTTACTATAGTTACTCTATTTTTCCAACAAATTAGGATCTTGATATGATAATGGTCTTTATTCTTATAAGGATCTATAAGTATAAAATACAATCTAAGGAAAGGGATAAAGAAAAAAACCCTTTTCATTGAAAGAAAAATTATCCCATTTATTTGGCAATAAGGAAAGGGTTACTAGTAATCCAGGTCGGTCTCACTAAAGCGCAAGCGCATACTCATATGGGTATCATATATATCACTCACGGCTCTGTTACAACACGCCAATTTGAATCTAAATTCAAAATTGAAGGGGTTAGAATAAAATCATAAAAATATGTATACATAATACTTTATTTTATTATGGTATTTACTTGGGATTGTAGTTCAATTGGTCAGAGCACCGCCCTGTCAAGGCGGAAGCTGCGGGTTCGAGCCCCGTCAGTCCCGACGGATCCAATAAAAAAATATATCAACTCTGCTCTCGATTTTTTGTGAAAGATTTTTTTTGTATAAAGTAACTATAATTTCATTCCCAACGGCAATCCCTCTTCTTTATTTTTTTCTTTTTTATTTCACATTTATCATCAATCGGGTAATTTCCATTTCTTTGACTAGTACTAATTCGATTGATGGGAGATAGACATATGTGAATTAGGATAATTATTGGTAGAATCAGATTCGGGATTCCAAGAGATACCATACCGTACTGAGTATGGCTTTTTCGGTTACTGCTACTCTGTCGAATAGAGTACTCTATGTTTCCCGGAAGTACATATATAAATGGAATTTGCACGATATAAAATAACTTTAACATAGTTATTGTAATAGAAGTAATAGAATACTTTCAGGGATCGCTTTTTTCTTAGGGGGTTTCCTTGAAAGAACAAACTTTTGAAATTTTTAGATAACAATAAAAATAATAAAAACAAACAGTTAATTTGATGGAATATTAGATTTTTTATACCGAAACTTGTACTCGTCTGTATCATCCTTCTTTTGTTTTCCAAGAAGATTAGATCTGTAAAAAAAAAGAAGTTTCGAACTTAACTCCTTTCTTTTTTTTTATTTAGATTCTATTGTTTATTGAGGGTTGTTTAGAATCAATGGTAAGTGTAAGGGCGGTTCAATGATACTTCATCAGATGGTTGGACAAAGAGGGCAGTAGGTTATATAAAAGAAAGAATAAAAAAGAATGATAAATAAAAAATAAAGGAATTATTGGTTGGATCAGGAATAAAATTTGGAGTTCGGTATGGATAAAAGATCTTCCTATGTTATACTATTCAATTCTTGACCATGAATTGATTTGATAGTGCAGATATTGTTATTCATGATATTGATCTGATCCGATTCGATATCATCGAGATGTAATTCATCCCGTTGAATTTACAAGCGAAAGATTTATTATCTCTATGGGATTAACTCCCGAGTTATTGCAAATTAAAGAAAAACGAAACAATGAGATTATGGAAGTAAATATTCTCGCATTTATTGCTACTGCACTGTTTATTCTAGTTCCTACCGCTTTTTTACTTATAATATACGTAAAAACAGTCAGCCAAGGTGATTAATTTGAATTAAACTTTACTTTTTAGTTCTTATCAATAATTGAAGAGAAGAAAGGGATTCAAATTTCGCGTCTTAAATGAACCGGGCAGACTAGAATTCGCCGTATTCTATGAAATACGATAGTATGGTAGAAAGATTCAGATATTTCTTTCTACCATACTATCTACTATTGTTATTGTAGTGTATATAAGGTGTATTGTAAGTAATCCGGGTTAATTTAATAGAGATCAATCTACAACAGTATCGTCATATTTCTATATCGGTATATATATATGGATATCAATTACATATTATATATAATGTATATAGCGCCCCCCAATTCTATTTCTTTGCTTTATCCATCTGTTTTGTATTTAATTTGTGTTGATTTCAATCAATTTGAAATAATCGAAAAGCGACTCGTACGATTCTAATTCCTGTATTGCTGATTATTTTCAATATGAATCCTGATCAAAAGAATCAAGGGCCTCTTTGATGGGTATAATAAAAGAAAAAAGTAATCTTTTTACTAGCATTCTGACAAAGAAGTCATTGATCGATCAGTTGACAGATGATCTATGGAAACTCCTTCGGATTTCGAAAAAAGGGGGGGTTAGTAAACCTCTTTTAACGTTTGAACAGTGAGTTCAATAAAACAAATACAACATAAATAAAATTTGCAAAATATTAAAATATTAAAACAAACGGGAAATGCGCAATATGTGACTCGCCCAAGACATTATTTTAGTCTGTGTAGTAGTATCTCGTTAGAGAACTACTATGTCTGTTTCCGATAGAAAATGTGTATCTACGTAATGTAATAACAGAACTATTTTCTCTTTGAATAATAAAAAAGTTCAACTCTTCCTCACGGTCCATATCTAATTTTAGTAAGAGCGGGTTCATCGAAATAGAAAATTGATCAAGAATTTCGTTGGAATAAATTTACTACCATTTGTATTTCTTTTACTTTTTATTCTTTTTACTTTCGAAATACAAACACGGAAATAATTGAAATATTTGTTAAATTGAAAGAGTATTCTTCATATATATTATTCAAAAACTATATTACAACACTAAACCCAAGAAAATTTCGAAATACAGATGTTTTTTTATTTCTATTTCAATTTAAAAATTGAATTTTAAATTGAAATAGTGTTGAAATAGTGAAATTTCAACTAAAAAAAGCTTTTCAGAACTGAACGATTTATACAAAAAAAAATTGATAAAGTTTAATTCCTAAACTCAATTACAATTAGTAATACTTCTAGAGTCCACTTCTTCCCCATACTACGAGTGAAAGGGAAAATGTAAAGACTACCATTAAAGCAGCCCAAGCGAGATTTACTATATCCATATGAATTATGTCCCCTATCTCTATGACGGAATTCTTGAATTATTGTTCACTAATAAATAATAGTGGAATCACTGGCGCAGAGTCAAAAATTCTGACCTAAGATCGTTGATGAAACAATCCACTAAATTCAACTCTAACTTATAAGGAAGGGGTCTTAGAAGAGTTCTAGTATAATCAGAAAAGATTAAGCACAAGCTTAATATGCGGAGACCCCCTCCCCTTGGAAGTATCAAAGAAATTAAATTAATATGTAGAAATAAGAAAAATAGATTCTTTCTTTTGTTGCCCTTCATTAAGTAAGTATAAAAAAATAGAAGAAAGGTAGATCACTACCTAGCCCATACTCTATTTCTTTCCCATTTTATTTTGATCTAATCCTTAACGTCTCCTTATTGTCTCTATGAAACAATCGGAGGACGCCTTATTATGTTCTTGCCTAGAGGTTAACGAAAAAAAAAAAAGAAAAAAGGTATATATTATATATAAGTAAAAGCCAATTACTCATTCAATCGAATTAATATTGATTGAATTGATTGAATACCGGAGTACTCAAAGACTTTGATGAATATGTATACAAAGTATCTTCTGTCCTTTCCGCAACTAAAAACGCAATTAGATTTCCGTCCTTCTATCCAATCGAATTCCAAACCCGGCCCATAAACGTAGACACTCCGTTAGTAATGGAAGGACTATCAAGATTTATCAGTTTCCTGCGTTTGCTTTCGCCGGAAAAATTTTCCAAATTATATCAGCAAAACAGGAGAGGGTATGTCAATTCTTTTGGTGATTAGGCGACACCCGGATTTGAACTGGGGAAAAAGGATTTGCAGTCCCCCGCCTTACCGCTCGGCCATGCCGCCAAAA